TACTCTTCGGGTAAGGCTTTGCTTGATCTATTCCATAACATAAAAAAAGTTGGAAATTCATCCAGTCAACATAATCATAATATTAGATTCATAGAAATGATAAAAGGATGCTTTGTTTCTGATGATGTTTTTGAAAAATGGAATCCCTTGATTGATTCATAGTATCTGCTCCGCCATAGTATGAGGGCCCCTTCCGAAACAAGAAGTAAAGAAGGAATCAATTGATTTTTTGGATGACACAGGATTTCTACAGATGAGACATCCTGCAAACCATTTCTATACTAATTTAATTGAACCTTACTCTACTCTATTCTATAAAAATCAAATTTCATCAAGTAAAAAAAGACTCTTAATGTTCCGGTTGAAAGGGGAAAATCTTGGATTTTTGCACATATCCAAATCCTTATTTATTATCTCATCTTAAAATTTTATTTTTTTTTTTACTTGAAATTTTATAAGTTCGTTGAAGAAGTTCTATTTGTTTACTAAGCCATCCCCCTTTTTTGTTTGTCCGCCACTTCTTATGAATCTAAAGAAAGAGGTTCCGATAGACCTGGAAAAGAAAACAGTAATCTTTGACGAACAAGACCAAGAATCATTATTATTTCGACACAAGAAAAGGAATTTTCTTGTGTCGAAAATTAGGAAGACAAGTAATCCCTCCCAGAATCATTCTTTCATTTATCCCTTGCCGCGTATTCTCTTCCTACTTAATGTTATGCCGCCTATTGTCTATTAGAATTCGATTCTATTAGATAGAAAAAACTATTGATGCATTCCATGGCATTTACAATCTGGCAATAAGAAGCGTCACACCGCTCCAATTTGGATTGAAAAAAAAAAAAAGGGGGGGGTCAAGTAGTCTTCTTCGCAATATACATACTATTACTAGGAATGGGATACAAGCAATTCCCGGCATCTCGCAGAAAAGCAGTATAAACAAAGCAAGACAAGGGGCTTTCCATATTTTTTTGGATCATACATAATTGCATTGATCAACAATAATTCGGCCCTTTTTACCAACTTGATGAATCCGTGGATCTAGAAATTCATTTCGGACAATTGAACCTTCTCAAACTGTTTCTTTTTGAGAACCAAAAAGATTTGTGCTAGGATAACAGATGCCAAGAAGAACAACAAACCTTGGACACGTAATGGATCTTGAAGTACTATTTCTGCATCTCCCTGACCAAATCCACCCACATTGGGATTACTCGTTAATGGCTGATCAAGCTTGATGGATTCACCCTCTGAAACAAGAAGTTCTGGTCCTGGAGGTATAATATCAACCACTTGGTGTCCATCCGATGCATCGGCTATGCTTATTTCATATCCCCCTTTTTCTTTACGTACTATTCTGCTTACTATACCTGCTGCTGTAGCATTATAGACTGTATTGTTACTCTTGCTCCCGTCGGGATAAATCTGACCCCTTCCCCTGTTCCCGCCTACGTATATGGGATATTTTAAGAAGTGAACGTCTTTCTTAGTAGAAGGGTCCGGAGAAAGAATGGGAAAGACGATTTCACTATATTTCTGACCAGGAACAGGACCCACTACAAGAATATCTCTTTTAGTGGGGCGATAGCTCTGAAAAGACAGATTGCCCATCTTTTCTTTCAGCTCGGGAGAAATACGATCGGGGGGAGCTAATTCGAATCCCTCGGGTAAAATAAGGACAGCCCCCACATTCAAAGCCCCCTTTTTACCATTAGCAAGAACTTGTTTCAGTTGCATATCATAAGGGATTCTAACAACTGCTTCAAATACAGTATCAGGAAGCACAGCTTGTGGAACCTCAATATCCACGGGCTTATTAGCTAAATGGCAATTGGCACATACAATACGCCCGGTTGCTTCTCGTGGATTTTCATAACCCTGCTGCGCAAAAATAGGATATGCATTTGAAATAGATGTCCGAGTTATTACATATATCATGATCAATACGGAAATGAATCGAGTCATCTCTTTCTTTACCCAGGAAAAGATATTTCTATTTTGCATGGTCCAATAATTGATCCCGGAAATTTCTACAATAAATTAGGTAGGTAGCTAGCATAGTTCCCTATCCATGATTCTGCCATTGTACTGGAATAATTGTACTGAAGTATAGTAGGAATCCCCTGGGCGGGTAGAAGTATAAAGAGTAAGTAAGCTTCAAAACGGTTTGTTTATGTACGAAGTAGCATCACGATTTGATTGATATCAGCAGATCAAATGAGTTCTTCATTCATTCATTGAATGATAAATCACTACAAGTGAAGGAGATACACGATTTAAATAATGGAAGATCCAATATTTCAAAATTGTATCTAGAATGACTGGAAAAGTGGAAACAAGACCAGATATAATTTGATCGTTATGAGCAAATCCAAAATCTTTGTAGACCGAACCAATCATTAGTTCCCAACCCCGGGGTGAGTGGAATCCGATACATAAATCAGTTAATAAAAGAATAGAAAAAGCCTTTATTGTGTCGCTTAAGTTATAGAGGAATTCCTGAACCCAAGAATTCAGAATGACAAGTTCTTCATTACCCAGAATAGAATAACCACTTAGAATAGCAAAACAGATTATATTTGTAGAGAAATCAAAAATGATATGGATATGATCTTCGTTGTGCATTTTGACCAATTGCATCGTCTCTTTGTGGATTCCTATACGAAGCTTTTGTATCTGTGTCTCCGGGTACTCTTTTATCATTTCATCCAACAGGAATAGTTGTTCTAATTCTATGAATCTTTCTAGAACGTTCTTTTCTTGAATATCATTCAAAAAAGTTTCGGATTGTCCGGTATTCCACCAATTAGTAACCCAAGGTTCCAGGCTTTTATTAAATGAGAGAGAGATCCACCAGGGCAAAAAGACTATAGATGCAAGATACGGGAGGGGAGTCAATGCTTTCTTTTTTGACACTTTTCATCTGTGAATTGTTAATGAACCCGCTTCATTCGCCGACTCTATCTGATCCGATATTTCTATGAAGCATGAGTTCTATAACAAGGTATGGAACCTATGGATCTATTCCTTTTTTTTTGAATTGTTTCGTCCTTGGATCTAGAAAGAATATAGAAATAGAAATAGAATAAGGGCCCGTTTCGAATGAAGAAATAATCAAATACTTTTCCCAGATATCTCAGTCGGTCAAATTCGAACCAATTCTATCTTCATTTGTTCTTTCGATGAATGCCCAAAAGAACCGCTTGAAATAATGAATATTATTTTGATTTCGAGACGAAAGAACTCCCCTCAATTATTTTTTCGAAATTTTCACTGGCTACCCACGACCCAGGAATAATTGAGGGGATATTTCTGAAAAATATTAATGATGAAATCCGAAATAGGTGACAAAACGAGAGAGAAATTGGATAGTTATGAGAGATCTAAACGTTTGGTTATCCAGGAGTTAAAGAAAGGATCAAAAAAGAAACATCGATTGACAAAAGAAAGATAATTAACGAGATATGATACATCTGTATCTAATGTATTAATCCAAAGTATTGGCCCTAAAAAGAGAAATTATGTATTCCGAAATGCTCTGATATGTGTGATGAATACATACTTATTAGACTTGTTACTAGTAGAATTGAGTTCTATATGCAGAAAAAGGAGTTTTGGTCGATCAAAATTGCTTCTTATTATGGTTGTTCCGTATACGTCCGCCTGCTTTATTCTATGGGCCACAGAAGGATTACCAACGGAACGGGGGAAATAGAATCTAACATGTTTTGCTCGAATGAACGTTCCGAAGAAGCTTCAGTTATATTTAAAAGGGGGTTCCTGGGTCCCTTCCCTCATGCTGAGAAAGCATTCATTCCCTTCATTTCAAAATACTTCAATTGGCACGCGCAAGAAATAGGCCAATTCAGCAGCTTTTTGTTCAATTTCTCGTGGAGTAAAATTTTCGTCAGTACGGGTCAAGGGAATGGCGCCCTGGCCTCTGATTTCCATATAAAGGACACGTCGAGGATAAAGACCCTCTTTAACTTCCATTCTGATCGATTGAATCTCTCTCATAAGGAATCGAAGGAAGATGCGACGATTTATTCCAGGAAATCCCCAACGAAAAATACACACTATTCCTTCTTTTCTATCGAATCGATCATAACCGCTACCTACATTCCACGAAATTGTGCACCACAAATAGGAACTAATGAACAGACCTGCGATCCCATAGAAAGACATCACGATTCCTTGGGGAAAAAAAATGATTTGCTGAGACGGGAATAAAGATATCAGATTCCTACCAAGATAACTGGAAGTTCCAACCAATAAGAATCCTAGTGAACCTAAAAAAAGGATACAGGCCCAGCAGAAATTACTTGTTTTTCGAGACCCCGTTATAAGTTCTATCCATATACGTTCTGATCGATAGTTCATACTAGATCCAGTTGCATCCTATTGGAATTGAGAGAAGAGAATAAGCCAAATGAATTTGATTTTACTTTTTTTATTTTGCTCCCGAAGTAACTCTCATCAACTAGCACTATTATGACGCGAACTATTAGGAGTAATTCATCGAATTGGTTAGATATAAAATAATAACATCCCCTTCGTATAATACCACCACTATGTATATCTACATAATATAGATACGTTAACTTTCTATTTCAGATATCCGCTCTGATCCATTTTAAAACAGCTATCCCCCCATATACATGCATTTATCCATATATAATGTATCCGCACATGTATAATCACTTTTTTATTTGTGCCCGGAGGGAGCCACATGTCGTATCATATTCCACTAAATGGATATCCCTATTATGATCCAAGTCCAAGTGTTGAAATAAATTGATGAAATTTTGTCCTATCAGGTCTAAACAATCTTGTTTTTTTGAACATGAAGAGATAAAGAAGCCATTGCAATTGCTGGAAACACTAAGCCCACTAAAGGCACAAAAATAGAGGGTAAATTGAAATCTGTCATAGAATGGGTGCCTCGATTTAATATTTGTACCTGTTATAAAGATATCTTATCTTATGATAAGTATATCTATTATAAGTATTATTAAGTATATAATAAGTGCAAGGAATGTAGAGCTAAATAAGTGTATCTATTCACCTTTCTACAAGAAATAGATGGATGATAATCCGCTTTATTATTCTTGTTCTACCGCCCTTATCTTCTAATAAAGAGTTTCTTACGAGTTTCCTAAGGATTTGTTAGAATCCGATCCAACAGGAATTCATAGTCAAAAGTGTAGGTCCTCGGGAGATATAAAAATATGCAACACTTCCCTTATAGATTTGAATTATTCTATATATATTAATATGATATATATTAATATGAAAGAAGGGAACATGAAATTCTTTTGATTTTTTTTCCCAATTCCATTCCGCGGAAGGAAGAATTCACTCTTTTCCTCCTGATAGGGGGTTCCTGATTACTAATCATGAATAGGGGTAGGATAAAAAATCTGCATCAAAAAAAGTAATTATCCGAAACTTCCTATAGAACTTATGTTACCAAAGAAAACTCCACTCTTCTTATTTTGACTTTGATTCCGATGAACTAAAGTTCGCTACAAATAACTGAGCCTAGCGCTCTACTTGAATTTTGATTCAAGGGAAAGAAACCGTGTAGCAGAAATAATTCACTCAGAACACCTTTTAAAGGATTACGTGGTACGATTGGATCAAATAAGCCCTTATGGAATAAATACTCAGCTGCTTGTGAACCGTCAGGTACTGTCTTATTCAATGTTTGTTCAATTACTCTTTTCCCCGCAAATGCAATGTAGGCATTGGGTTCAGCAATAATAATATCTCCCAACATACCAAAACTGGCCGTTACTCCGCCGGTTGTAGGAGATGTAAGGATTGATACATAGAATAACTTTTTATTGAATTGATAATCATATAAAGCGGAAGATATTTTAGCCATTTGCATCAAACTCAAACTTCCTTCTTGCATGCGTGCTCCTCCAGAAGCACACACCATAATAACAGGTAGAGATCTATTAGCAGCATATTCGATCAACCGGGTGATTTTCTCGCCTACTACGGATCCCATACTACCCCCCATGAACTGAAAATCCATAACCCCAATGGCTATGGGAATCCCATTTAGTTGACCTATGCCTGTTTGAACAGCCTCAGTTAAACCTGTCTTTCTTTGATACGAATTGATACGATCTCTATAAGGTTCCTCTTCCGAGTGAAATTCAATGGGGTCAATAGAGACCATGTCTTCGTCCATAGGATCCCAAGTGCCCGAATCAACCGAAAGTTCGATTCTATCTGAACTACCCATTTTCAAATGATATCCACATTGTTCACAAATATTCATTTTTGACCTAAAAAATTTCTTATAATTTAATCCATAACAATTTTCGCATTGAACCCATAAATGTCTGTATTTTTTATTTCCATCGAAATCATTAGATCTTCCTCTTATATTGAAATCACTGCCATTACCGCCAGTTCTTATACTAGAACTCCCCCTGTCACTATCACTTACACTTTCACCACTACAAATGTAACTATAAATATAACTGTAAATGGGATTGTCGCTACCACTCGAAATGTACTTATCAATACTGATTTCAGAACGAAGATAACTATCAATGCAACTATTAATGTGATTATTCCAACTATACGTAGTATCATACATATAATGATCATAGTAGCGATTGTCACTCTTAGACCCGCTATTCGGATAACTAGAAAAAGCAGTTTCTAGTTCACTCAGAAAAGAACTATCATTGTCAATCTCAAAAACCCGATTTTCAATATCAAAATATACGGAATAACTGTTACCATTACTATCCCTAACTAAAAAAGTGTCATCAGAGATGAAACTCCAAATGTCCCTGACACCGAAAAAACGATCAACATTACTGCAACTATTACTTTCGCGCCAACCATGATTATGATTGTTTTTATTCGTATCATTTAGAATGGGATCTTCACTTCCACTGGTATTTCCAACAGGACGACCAAGACTGTCCATTGATTTACCTAGCCCACACCTGTGTTTTAACTCCTCGTTAGACAACATTGAATTGAACCACCATTTTCCCATAGATCCTTCCTGCCCCCTATTTGAAAATACAATAAATGAATAGTCATTCGACGAAAAATCATTTTACTATTTCATTTCCTATCGGAATACGCATATAGATCCAATCACTAGGATTATTAACTAATAACGAGTAACTATTGAACGAAAGAGATGATTTTGTGGGAATCGGGAGTATCAATTCACTATATATGATGGAACCTTTTCTTCAATTATTATAAATAGAAGATAGGTTTCTCCTATGTTGTGTACAAACTCTCATCGAAAAGATAAATATTTGTTCCCTCCTGGGAAGGATTCATTTTCGTATAATCTCGTATAATAATAAGTTTCTAATGCAACACGGAATGAAAAGGACAATATACAGGATGAGTAGAAGAAGTTGTGACCCTTGGCTCGATCTATGGTCCGAAACAACGGGATAGAAAAGGATCCACCAATCCTAAGGATCCATAGGATTAATTATGGATCCAACA